AATGAGAAATAGATACTAATAGAGCAAGAAAAGAAGGAAATAAAAAAACATAGTATAGAAAAGATATCCAAAATGATATAGAAATAACTATCCTACCCTTAGTTTTTATTTCCTTAATTTAATATTTAATTGAGTTTCGTTTGATTAGGGCAAAGTTCCTTAAAAACCTCTGCCTTTTTTAAAATATCCTGAACAGTTCCTGTAGGCTGAGCACCCTTTTCAAGGAAATAGAGAATAGCAGGAACGTTTAAATAAGTTTGATTCTTGATCGGATCATAAAAACCCACTTTCCGAAGATCTCTTCCTTCTCTTCGGGATCGAACATCAATTGCAACGATTCGATAGACGGCTCATCGGGATAGATGTAGATGAAAAAGAACCCCCCCCCCCCCTAGAACCGTATAGGAAGTTTTCTCCTCGTACGGCTCGAGAAAAAATGATTCGAAGTTTTGTCTATGGATAAAATTTTAATAAATAGTAAAGGAATCCGTAAAAGAAATTAGCCTATAATTGAACTCATAGTCATTTTTATTTAGCTTCCTTCCTGAAAACTAAAAAATCATTTCTACTCATAACTCAAGTTCAATAATTATCAAATATATTAAAGAAATTTAAATTCAAGAAATTTAAAATATTTTTTTATTGATTATTGAGTGGTCTTTAATCCCCCCTTTTTGTCTCGTTGAAAATCTATTTGGATTTCGGATCCGTGAAACAATTGAAGCGGTGTTTCCTTGTTCTGGGATCCTTTATCTTTGTTTTAAATCATTGGGTTTAGACATTACTTCGGTGCTTCTTAATCCTTTCAAAATGGTAGCAACATACCCCTTTTGTGATTTCTTTCTATCAAAGAATCATACCGACGGTTGATTCGTGCGCGATACACTGTGGATCGAAAAAGTTTTTGCGGTTCCAACAATTTTTTGTGAATTGAAAATTTGCTCGAATCGGATCCTTTCGATTTCTATATCGAAGATATACTTACGAAGTTGTTCCAATTTATTGATTGGCATTAACCCTAGATTGTTGCCCCTGAGAAATTAATAAATACTTTCTACTCGAGCTCCATCATGAACTATTTACATTACAACCCAATAAAAAAAGAAGGGTTCTAGTAGAATAGAACAAACGACGTCGAGCCAAGAGCACCTTCATTCCTATATAAAATGGTGGATGTAAGAATAAGAATCCACACCGGATCGTGTCCTTCAAGTCGCACGTTGCTTTCTACCACATCGTTTTAAACGAAGTTTTACCATAACATTCCTCTAATTTGGAACCAGTATGGAATTGATTCAATTATGGAATCATGAATAGTCATTGGTTCAGTCGGTACAGAGACATAGTCATTTATATTTTTACTTAACTACATAGATAATAAAATATCTAATCAAGATTTTTATGAAGAAAACTTAGCAAGACCCGGGCTTTTTTTGTATGAATGGAACTTTTTCTATAAATCTCTATCTCAAAAAAATATCTAACAGAAATATCCAGAAATCAAAATATAGAAATAACATAACTAACAGAAATAACACGAATAAATAAATTCTATTTGACTCTGCCTGTTCAAGTGACTCAATAAGATAGCCTGACCCATTTCCAACTTCCCAAAGATTCAACCCATAAGGAATCATTACAAATCTTGATAATTGAAAAAGTTTCCTACTTCGACATCATTATTTGAGTCAAGTTTTACTTTTACAGTAAATACTACATTTGATTATCATAAGAAATAAAAATCTCTGTTTCTTTTCGAATAGAATTATCACTGATTTAAAGCAAATTAAGCTAAATAGATCGAACAATAAAAACAAATAAACAAATATCATTGTTAAATATTTAAATTTGAATATTTTCGGGATGCAAATTCTTTTTCACAAAAATAGAAAGACTTTTGTCACTGAAATAGGATAACAATACACACCTACAATACATACCTATAGGCTAAGCACTTCCTCGTTTTATATGTATTTTCATATTTTGTTTAACCTGAGGTTAAGTAATCTTTCTGCAATTTCGATCTAGGTCCCATCTTATCTTTATCTGGATCACAAAAGGATTCAGTTACATTGGCATGGCATTTGAACTCGATTTAGTTCAGTTTGTGAAAAACTGAGATATGATTCCGAAAAGAATCATTCAAAATCAAATATCAAATAAAGAAATAAGAATAATATTCTATCCAATATTAGACCTTGAAACAGAACCTTGTTGAACAAAAAAGATGTATTCGGATACAATGGATATGCTCTGGGACGGAAGGATTCGAACCTCCGAATAGCGGGACCAAAACCCGTTGCCTTACCACTTGGCTACGCCCCATTTCGATTTTTATTGGACACTAATACTAATAAAGAATAATATTTGTATTTGGTGTTCGTCAATTCCAGCCCAACTATCTATAGAAAATCTTTCTTCTTTATAGAATATATTATAGATTCGTGCTAGGATTTTGACATGTGTATATCTAGAATTCAACTGAATTTATTGATCATTACATATAATTCAATTAAGATATTGTATGAAAGTATGATTTCTTCTATTCTCCTTTGAGAATTGAAGGATTTTTGATTGAGCGGAAAAAGAAGGATTTTTTTGTCTACCTTACTTTCTTCATTTTTCCTTATATCAATAACTCAATCAAAATGCAATTATCTCGACGAACAAAATGTCTGTTATGCTTAATATCTTTAGTTTGATCTGTCTTAATTCTGCCCTTTATCCGAGTAGTCTTTTCTTCGCCAAATTGCCCGAAGCCTATGCTTTTTTGAATCCAATCGTAGATGTTATGCCAGTCATACCCCTGTTCTTTTTTCTTTTAGCCTTTGTTTGGCAAGCTGCTGTAAGTTTTCGATAAGATATTGAATACTATCCTAGAAAATTCATATTTATTAGTTTAGTTTATTAGATAAAAATTATAACAATTGATAAGATCAAATAAGTCTGGGAGTATGAACTTTCAATTCAAACATTGAAATTCTTGGATAGCCGCAATTAGGCTCGCCCCATTTCCCGATTCTAATCCCTTTTCCGGCAAAAGACCTTATTAGGTTAGGGTCCCTTAGAATATCTAATTGTGAGTATGAAAGTTATTTGTGGTAATCAAAGACTCTTATTACAAATTTGAACTTCATTTGAATTTCTATTTCTAGAATTCATTTCTTGGTGTCAAAATAGGATATGTGATATAAAAATGGAGGATCTATTATCTTTTCTCGTTTTTCTTTTTCAAAAAATGATCTTGGAGGTTGTGTAATGCTTACTCTCAAACTTTTCGTTTACACAGTAGTAATATTCTTTGTTTCTCTCTTCATCTTTGGATTCCTATCCAATGATCCAGGACGTAATCCTGGACGTGAAGAATAAAATAAAAATTTCGTTTTTCTTGCTTGATTTTACAATTTTCTTAAGATTTTATTTTATTTATATATTCCATATGTTTAACTAGGAAAAAAATCAAAAGGGGTTTTCGAAATTTGAAAGAAAAAATAGAAAGTCATCAACGGAAACGGAAAGAGAGGGATTCGAACCCTCGGTACGAATAACTCGTACAACGGATTAGCAATCCGCCGCTTTCGTCCACTCAGCCATCTCTCCCAATTGAAAAAGATAATTACTATGTTACATTACACATCAAGTAAGGATTAAAGAAAGTATTTCTTTCACATTCTTTATCGTTATTATATAATTAGCAATTCCATTTCGATGCTCGAAAGATCCAAATAGAAAGATAGATAAATAAAGAAGACCTTCTTGCTTTTATTTTGTTCGAAGTGCCTTTTGGGCCTGGCCCGGTCAATACCCAGCCGGGCCTTTTTTTGTTCCAACGACTTCCCTTTATTTATAGGTATAGGAAACATACTCTAAAAAAAGATACCCAATTTGGTATATGTGTAAGAATTTCCATTGTGGGGTTTACATATACTTATCATTTTTGTTATAATGGAAATTGAGAAGGATTTTTGATTCAAAAGAATCAATTAAGTATGTTTTGTAGTTTCTTATGTCATTAGGCAAACCCACTTTGAGATTCCAATCCAAGAATGATTCAGGAATTCTCAGTCAACGAATAGTTAATGGTTCCCATTTGTCATAAATTTTGGCTTTTTTCAATGAAAATAAACATTTTAGTTTTCAATAGAAAAGTGAGGGGAAGTTTTTCGACATTGTATGTTTTGAGATACAATACAATCAATCGAAGGGGTGGATCAAATACAATCAAAAGGGGAATAAGGGTTTCTTTTAGAATTTTTGTAAATTTAGAATAAAGGATTCAATTTTAAAAGGGATGCAAGTACAATAAACTAAAGTTTAGTAATCCAACCCAGAAAATTTTATCCTATTGTGTATCGTTTTGGCGGCATGGCCGAGTGGTAAGGCGGGGGACTGCAAATCCTTTTTCCCCAGTTCAAATCCGGGTGCCGCCTCATCAACAAACGAATCAAAATCTCTTATCTGCTTATTCAAAATCTCTTATCTGCTTATATAAATCACCCAAATTTTCCTCAGCAGAACAGAGTAAGGGGATTGTTGATACTTGGTTGATTCTAAACATCTGTTCGGGGGATTTTGTAAAAGATTGTAAATCTTTCAATCTAAAATTCAAAGAAAGATTATATTATAATGGTCGAAGCAAGACTTCCCGATTCCCTTCTACTGCTAATGTAATGTCTACTGATTAGGTCTTGAATTTCATTGGCATAGCCGGCGGCTAACTAGTTGTGGAAAGTCCTTTATGTAATCTACATATATAGACTCGCGAGAATCTCTGAGTGTTCAGACATTCAATCACTATTAGATTGAGATTGGATGGATAATTTACTTTTTTATAGAAACAGTGAAAAAAAAATTATTCTTTTTTTTTTGAAACCCCTCGGGAAGAGTATAATATACTATCTCCGAACTGCTTCAGAGAGACAATCGGGAAAGGGTACGGATTAGATGAAATAGGAAATAAAAGTATGTAATAGATAGCAATTGATCCGTTTTTACTTTGAAGGGCAACAAAGAATAGGCCCTCTTTTTTTATTACTATATGTTATGTTCCATTAGGAACATTCCTTTGTAGCGTCATTGTGTATTTTACTTGTGTTTAGTCTTTCCCGATTAGAAATCATATAGGAATTTTTTAGAAATGGATTTATTTGATTGGTTCATGAATAGTCTTCGGCCAGAATCCCTTTTTGACTCTGGACCACGGATTCTACTATTATTAGTGAGCAATACAATAATGGAATATTTCTATCATAAAGATAAGGGACATAATTGACATGGATATAGTAAGTCTCGCTTGGGCTGCTTTAATGGTAGTCTTTACATTTTCCCTTTCACTCGTAGTATGGGGAAGAAGTGGACTTTAGAAGCACTACTAATTTAGTTGAGGAATGAAACGGTATCAATTGTTTTATAGATCGTTCTGCAACGCATTTTTTATTTGAATTGAAATAATTGTCAAATCAAAATATATTCATTTCGAAATTCCATTGGATTCTAGTGGAGAAATGTATTCTCTAATAGTAAAACAATTATTTCAGAAAAAAGAGACTTGGGTACTACGTTAATTCCATGTATGGATTAATCACTACATAATATTGAAGATAGAAGCTAATATAATATACCAACTTTATTAGAAAGTCAAGTACAACTTTATACACTACTATAACACTAATAGAGAGTATGGTAAGAAAGAAATTTCTTTCTTACCATACTCTCGGATCTCATAGAATACCGCCCATTATAGCCCGTTGATTTCATTTAAGACGCAAAAAAAGAATCCTTTTGATTTGATTTCTTCAATTATTGATAAGAACTCAGAAGTCAAGTTTCATTTCAAGTAATTAATTATTTTGACTGACTGTTTTTACGTAAATGATAAGTAGAAAAGCAGTAGGAACTAAAATGAACAGTGCAGTAGCAATAAATGCAAGAATATTTACTTCCATAATCTCAATCTCATCGTTTTTTTATTTCACAATAACTCGGGATTTAATCCCATAGAGATAATAAATCTTTCACCTGTCAATTCAATGAATGCATTACCTATCGATGCTCTTGAATCGGATCAATATCATGAATAACAATATCTGAGCTATTAAATTAATTCGTCGTCGAGAATTGAATAGTATAACATACGAAGATCTTTTATCCATACCGAATCCAAGATTAGATTCCCGGACTAATCAAAAATTCCTTTATTTATCCCTCTGTTCTTTCTTTTCTATAACCTACCTTAGGTCTTCTGGGTAGAACCATCAAATGAAGTATCCTCGTCCGTTTCCATTAACTACAAAACCCCAACAAACAATACAAGCGAAGTGGAAAAAGAGAGGAATTGGGTTGTAAATTTGAATGATCCAATTTTCTTTGGAAGACAAAGAAGTATGAGAAAGATGAGTCGCGGTAGAAAAGATGGAATATTCTATCAACTTCACTATTTTAGTGATTTTCATTTTAGTTTAGGGTTTGTTCTTTCTTCGACAGAATCCTGAAAAAAAGAGGGGAAACCCCTTCGGAATTAAATTATGCTCTCTGTCCCTTCTTTCATTTCACATAAAATGGAGAGGTTAATTCATGTACTTATTGGATCCGTCGGGACTGACGGGGCTCGAACCCGCAACGTCCGCCTTGACAGGGCGGTGCTCTTGCCTATTGAACTACAATCCCAGGGAAATAAGAAGAGATCTAGCAGAAAATTTGGATTCTTTTTTCTTCTCTCTTATCAGGTATTTCTTAAGAACAAGAGGGTTCTATCATCTGATAGTAGATTGGCGAATTGTTGGGCCGAGCTGGATTTGAACCAGCGTAGACATATTGTCAACGAATTTACAGTCCGTCCCCATTAACCACTCGGGCATCGACCCAACGCCTAATTAGACGTTTCATAATCAACTTTTTTCGTCTCCCAGGCAGACTTGACAAATACATTTCACTTTTGATAAAATCCTACTCCTATGGTCTTGGTATACCCCTAGAGGGACTTGAACCCTCGTTTTCTCCGTGAAAGAGAGAGGTCGTAACCACTGGACCATAGGGGCACCAATGGACCATAGGGGCCTATGGCCACCTTTATTAATAAATAAACTAGAAACAATAGTTGCCGAGGGCCGGCCACCCTTAGGAAATCAAAAAGCACTACACACTACAAATACAGTAGGGAATAAGGCCACCTTAAGTTAACTTAATATAAATCAGCCGAGGGACGCCTTTAGAAGATGAATAGGATATGAATCCATCCGAAAAACTCGTTAACTTTTATGGAGGTTAATGGTAATCAAACTTTACCATTAAACTATACAATCTTTCAACTTTATTTCATTGGTCTTTCTCGTCTTTATCTCTCTCATTCAGAAAGAGTTCTACATTGGATCCAAGAACCCGTACCTCTGAATCAGAAGGAGCAGGAGATGCAAAAAAATGATTTACCAAAGTCTGATTTGGGAATTCTATTGAGCCCTAAATCATATCAAAGTCATATCAAATCAAATTATATTGAGCCCT